CATTTTCATTACTATCAATTCGATATGTGTTTAAAAAAGGAGCCTTTTCGTTGTTTTTGATCATTAATAAATCGAATAAACGAAAGCTTGTTTTCATAATTTTAGGTCCTTCTTTACCCCACAGAGACATTGAATAGAATGAGCTGCTTTTTTTGCCACTGTAATTTTGAAAATAAACGTTTAAATGTCCTTCAAAAGTAAGTAAATAGATCCGAAACATATAAAAGGCGGTTAATCCTGCCGTAGAATAAGCTATTATTGCAAAAATTGGTGAATACAACCAACTATCACTAAGAATTTCATCTTTGGACCAAAAACAAGCAAGAGGTGGAATACCACAAAGAGAAAGTGTACCTAATAAAAAAGAAGTTTTTGTAATTGGTACATGTTTTCTTAAACCGCCCATAAGAACCATATTCTGACTTTTATCTGGAGAATACCCAACAATAGCTTCCATCGAATGAATAATAGATCCAGATCCTAAAAACAACAATGCTTTCGAATAAGCATGAGTAATCAAATGAAATAAAGCAGCTTGATAAGAACCCATACCTAAAGCTAACATCATATAACCCAATTGAGACATTGTAGAATAAGCTAAACCTCTCTTAATATCTTTTTGAGCAAGAGCTAAAGTAGCTCCTAAAAACAATGTTATTATACCGATCAAAGATATTAGATTTAATATGTAAGGTATAGCTATGAAAAGAGGAAGAAGCCGAGCTACAAGAAAAATTCCTGCTGCTACCATCGTAGCAGCATGTATAAGAGCCGAAATAGGGGTAGGCCCTTCCATGGCATCGGGTAACCAGACATGAAGGGGAAATTGAGCAGATTTCGCAACTGCGCCGGCAAATAATAGGAAGGCACATAAAGTAGCAAATAAAGGATTAACTTCATTATTGTAAACCAAGTTATTGAATATTTCAAACAAATCCCGAAATTCAAAACTACCTGTTATCCAATAAAAACCTAAAATTCCTAATAATAACCCAAAATCCCCGACACGATTAGTTACAAACGCTTTTTGACAAGCATTCGCCGCACTAGGTCGGGTGAACCAAAAACCTATTAATAGATAAGAACACATTCCAACTAATTCCCAAAAAATATAAATTTGTATTAAATTAGAACTAGTAACTAATCCCAACATTGAAGTATTGGAAAAACTCATATAAGCAAAAAATCTCACATATCCCCGATCATGAGACATATAATTGTCACTATAAATAAGAACCATAATCCCAACACTAGTGATTAATATTGACATAATAGAAGTAAGTGGATCAACCAAGCAGCCAAACTCTAAAGAAAAATCATTATTGATGGTCCAAGACCATACATATTGATAAACAGAATTGTTATTTAGTTGCTGAATAAAGAAATGGGCTGAAAAAATCATAACTATACTTAATAATAAAACACTCGGAAAAGCCCACATACGGCGAAGATTTTTAGTTGCCGTTGGAAAAAGTAGAAGTCCAGCTCCTATTAACATAGGAACTGGAAGTGGAATGAACGGTATGATCCATGAATATTGATATGTATATTCCATATAAAAATAAATAAAAAAAATTATCTTAATTAATTGTTTCTGATTCACCAGTTCTTATTTCTTTTCTTTTGAAAGCGGTCGATTAATAAAAAAAATTAAGATATATAAAATAAAACTTAAATAGAATTTCCCAGGTTTAATTATTCAGAATCTTTCCAAACTACTTCAAATCAAATATTTCAAATGAAGATGAAGAGTTAGGGTTAGTCAAATGATATGAACAATTTACGAGTGAAAAAGAAATATGTACTTTGTTTATTATTAGTTTATTATTAAATTTATTATTAATATTGAATTGTTAATATGAAATTCAAATTATTAAGTCCAATTTTATGAAGATAAAAACGAAAAATTGCAATTTCGGTCTAATTATTACGTATTACAATAATTTATTTATATCTATAGAGCAAGGATAAATAATGACGGCAAAAAAGTATTTAATATGAATCATAGGGCCCATAACTTGACTCATAAAACCTATTTCCCATAAAACAAAACCAATTTATTGCAGTTTGGTTCGGCTATTCCCAATCATTAAGAAATTTTTTTAGAACTAATTGATTGTCTTCCATTACAATAAAAGCTATTTGTAGGAAATGCTTTGGTATCCCACACTTTTTTTATGTAAAATAAAAGGGAGGGGCAAAAAAATGGCTTTTAGAAAGTATTTTGTATATTTTAATCAATTAACTACTAGGCTTAGGCTCATTCGAGTTTGAAAATGAAAATTCCTTTCTTCGAACTTGACCAATTTAATTAATATAATAGAAAAAGAAAATTTATTACATTTTTTTTATTAAGCAGGAGAGGGATTGAGTTTTTCAATCTTTCGATGTATTTTATTACATGGAAGAATGGAACATGACAAAACTAGAAAGCAAAGACCCAACCCCTTTTGTTTGTATTTTTTATTTTATCAACTTCAATCTATTCTATTTGGCATAGTAGATCTTATTGTTCTTAGTAATATTTTAGACAATTTTTCCATACACCTTTTATGATGAGGGGAATGTAATTTAGAGAATAGCTAGCTAGAGATATAGTAAAGAACAATTGATTTTGAACAATAGATGTCTTTCACATCCAACCGATGAACCGATTATAATTTAAAAATGGCAGTGCCAAAAAAGCGCACCTCTAGTTCAAAAAAACGTATTCGTAAAAATATTTGGAAAAGGAAAGGGTATTGGGCAGCATTGAAAGCTTTTTCGTTAGCGAAATCTCTTTCTACCGGTAGCTCAAAAAGTTTTTTTTGTGTGACAAATAAATAATCAAACAATAGACTAAATAATGTGAATCGGTCTAATTCAAAAAATAGTCTCATTTTTGTTATAATTTATTTATAAGTTTTTTTTTTTCTAAAGTTTAGAAGTTATCAAGATTCTAAATAATATTAATCTAATAATAATAATTAATAATAGATAATAATCTAAATTACTATTTCATTTTTATTAAAAAAAAAATTATTTCCATTCTCTAATGTTTTAACCTGATCAATAACAATATAAAATGGAATTCATTTTGTTTTGTTATTTTTTAGTAGAAATAATAATTCGGTTGTCTACTGAATTCAAAAAGTGAATGGTATTCTTTTGTTTGAAAAAAGAATAAACGCAAGCACAAGGTTTCACCTTTTGTTTTGGTATGTTTTATCATTTTCAAGATGGGGATTATCACCTTCCCCATCGACTTGACTCGATAATCAATTTACTTTTTAGTTCTATCCATGGATTGAAGTCAAAATTATCTAGTTCAAAATGTTCCGTTTTATTTTCAGGAGACCATAAAGTAATAAACTATGAAACGAAAAACCCCGTTGTTAGTTAAGTTAAAAAACGGATACCCTAAAATAAATAAAAAACAAAACTATTATAAGAATAATTAATATTATTAACGAAAACGTTTAGATTAAATGCCGCCCAATTTTGAAACAAATTTTTAGTCATCAATTTGAATCTTTCCTAAAAAATATTGAATTAACCCCCTCAATCTCGACGATTGAATAAAAATAGGTTATTATGATTTCGAATAAGCCGCTATGGTGAAATCGGTAGACACGCTGCTCTTAGGAAGCAGTGCTAGAGCATCTCGGTTCGAGTCCGAGTAGCGGCATGTCTTTTTCTAAATTCTAAAAGAGTAAGCCCTATAATAAATTCAATTCCCTATTTCAATTCCTATAATTGAGGCCCCCTTTTTAATAAATTTTATGATATTTTCAACTTTAGAGCGTATATTAACTCATATATCCTTTTCGATCATTTCAATTGTAATTACAATTCATTTGATAACTTTATTTGTCGATGAAATCGTAGGACTATATGATTCATCAGAAAAGGGGATGATAGCTACTTTTTTCTGCATAACAGGATTATTAGTTACTCGTTGGATTTATTTTGGGCATTTACCATTAAGCGATTTATATGAATCATTAATTTTTCTTTCGTGGGGTTTTTCCATTATTCATATGATTCCGTATTTTAAAAAACAAAAAAACCATTTAAGCGCAATAACGGCGCCAAGTGTTATTTTTACCCAGGGTTTCGCTACTTCAGGTCTTTTAACCGAAATGCATCAATCCGCAATATTAGTACCTGCTCTCCAATCCCATTGGTTAATGATGCACGTAAGTATGATGGTATTGGGCTATGCAGCTCTTTTGTGTGGATCATTATTATCACTAGCTCTTCTAGTCATTACATTTCGAAAATTCATAAGGATTTTTAGTAAAAGCAATAATTTATTAACGGAGTCGTTTTCCTTTGGTGAGATTCAATACGTGAATGAAAGAAACAATGTGTTACAAAACACTTCTTTGATTTCTTCTCAGAATTATTACAGATATCAATTAATTCAACAATTGGATCGATGGAGTTCTCGTATTATTAGTTTAGGGTTTATCCTTTTAACCATAGGCATTCTTTCGGGAGCAGTATGGGCTAATGAAGCATGGGGATCCTATTGGAATTGGGATCCAAAAGAGACTTGGGCATTTATTACTTGGACCATATTTGCGATTTATTTACATATTCGAACAAATAAAAATTATGAAAGCGTAAATTCTGCAATTGTGGCCTCAATGGGCTTTCTTATAATTTGGATATGCTATTTTGGGGTTAATCTATTAGGAATAGGGTTACATAGTTATGGTTCATTTACATTACCATCTAATTGAATAAGGTACTTGACAACTAGAAGCCTGGGGCAGCATACGTATATATATGAAACCCTCATGTAAACCATCAAGAACCATTTGAATCATTCCATTTCCATTACTTGATTCAAATGGTTCTCGAAAATGTCAAAAATATCTGGTTATATATAGAATTCCAATTTTTTATTTAACTTAAAAACAGAAAAAGACTTTTTTTGTACAATGAACGATTTTAAAAATCATCAGGTTTTTTATTTTGGTTTATTGACAAAAACTATCTATAAAAAAAATTTGATATAATAGCTTCGACCTTGTCAACTGATAATGAGAAAACGAAATCGGGATAAATACCAATACCTATTACAGGTAAAAGGATAGAAATAGAAATAAATAACTCTCGCGGTCCAGAATCAAAAAAATAAGAGTTTGGGGCATTAAAAAGCTTGTATCCATAGAACATCTGGCGTAACATAGATAATGAATAAATAGGAGTTAATATCATTCCAATTGCCATTACAAAAGTAATTAATACTTTTGTCATTAAAAGATATTTTTGGCTAGTAAGTATTCCAAAAAAAACTATCAATTCGGCAACAAAACCGCTCATGCCCGGTAATGCAAGCGAAGCCATTGATAAGATACTGAAAGTCGTGAATATTTTTGGAATTGCGATAGCCATTCCGCCCATTTCGTCGAGATAAATAAGTCGTATTCTATCATAACTCGTTCCGGCCAAGAAAAAAAGCGCAGCGCCAATAAATCCGTGAGAAATTATTTGTAAAATGGCCCCATTGAGCCCTGTATCGCTTATAGAACCAATTCCTATAATTATGAAACCCATATGAGATACAGAGGAATAGGCTATTCTTTTTTTTAAATTACGCTGACCAGGAGATGTTAAAGCTGCATAGATAATTTGAATTGTGCCCACTATCATCAACCAGGGAGAAAATATAGAATGGGCATGGGGTAATAATTCCATATTGATCCGAACCAACCCATACGCTCCCATTTTTAATAAGATTCCGGCTAAAAGCATACAAGTACTATAATGTGCCTCTCCATGGGTGTCTGGTAACCATGTGTGTAGGGGTATGATCGGTGATTTGACAGCAAAAGCAATAAGAAATCCAATATAGAATATTATTTCCAGGGCTACAGGATACGATTGATTAGCTGATGTTTCAAAATTTAATGTCGGTTCAGTGGAGCCATATAAACCAATACCCAGAACTCCTATTAATAAAAAAACAGAACCTCCGGCAGTGTACAAAATAAATTTTGTAGCTGAATACAAACGTTTCTTTCCCCCCCACATGGATAGAAGTAGATAAACGGGAATTAATTCTAACTCCCACATGATGAAAAAAAGTAAAAGGTCTTGAGAAGAAAATGGTCCTATTTGACCGCTATACATTGCTAACATTAGGAAATGGAATAGTCGGGAATCTCGAGTAACGGGCCAAGCCGCTAAAGTAGCTAAAGTTGTGATAAATCCTGTCAGTAAAATGGGTCCTATAGAAATTCCATCTATTCCCAATCTCCAGTAAAAATCAAAAAAATTGATCCATTGATAATTCTCCGTTAGTTGCATTAACGGATCATCCAATTGGAAATGATAACCGAATGCATAGGTTGTTAGAAGGAGTTCCGTTATGCATATAGATATAGTATACCATCTTATTACCTTATTTCCTCTATGAGGAAGAAAGAAAATTAAGGAACCCGCGGTTATTGGCAAAACTACAACTAGCGTTAACCAAGGAAAATTATTCATAGTAAAAACAAAATAAACTTGGACCAGAAAAACCCGTGCTCGAAATAAATATATTTTGAGCGCGGGTTTTTGTCGGTAAAGGTAAAAAAATCAAATGTATTCGAGTAGGGTTTTCTGGAACGTATTAATAAGCTAGACCCATACTTCGAGTTGTTTCATGCCATAAATAAACGCGAACACTCAAGAAATCCGTTGGACAGGCGGATTCACATCTCTTACAACCGACACAGTCCTCTGTTCTTGGAGCAGAAGCGATTTGCTTAGCTTTACATCCGTCCCAAGGTATCATTTCTAATACATCGGTTGGGCAGGCTCGCACACATTGAGTACACCCTATACACGTATCATAAATCTTTACTGAGTGTGACATTGGATCTATAAATTTTTGAACGTCAGAAATTTTCGATCTAGTAAATTTGTAAATGAATCATATATTTAAACACCAGATGAATCAATAATTTACCAGAAATTTTGAAGCAATCTACTTCTGGATCGACTCGCGCGATAGAGCCAAGATACTTTGATTTCTTACATTTTCGAAAATGTGGATTAGATTTAATGTATGGGCATGTTAATTTGAATTTATGAATATTCTAATTTCTATGATTAATATTACTTATTCAACAAATTCGATTGATTGATACGAGTTGATTTTCTGTTACGATAAATTGACGAAACAATAGCCGGTCCAATAGCTGCTTCAGCGGCGGCAATAGCTATAACAAAAATGGAGAAAATATTTCCTTTTAATTGCCGGCTATCAAAAAAATCAGAAAATGTTACGAAATTTATATTAACCGCATTCAGTATAAGTTCAAGACACATAAGGGCTCTAACCATATTTCGGCTCGTGATCAATCCATAGATACCGATAGAAAATAAGTAGGCACTCAAAACAAGTACATGCTCGAGCATCATTGACTAACTCCTTATCAATTTTGATTCATTTCAATATGAACTGAACAACAATTCAACAGATTCAATTGACTAGAATATAAAGTCCGGAACAAAGGAATA